TAGTTCGGACTTGTTTAGTATTGAATTGGGATCAAGACAAAAAAAATTCTTCGAGTCAAGAAGCCCGTGCTTCCTTTGTTGAAATAACGACAAACGGTTTAATTCGACATTTCCTAAGAATCGATTTGGTAAAACCCCCTAGTTCATATATCGGAAAAAGGAATGCTACATCAGTCTCTGGCTTGCCCTCTACTAATAGAAATGCATCAGATTGCACAAATATCAATCCGTTTTCTTCGATTTATTCCGAGACAAGAATTCAACAAACCTCAGATCCCAATCAAAGAACTATTCATATGTTGTTGAATCAAAATACGGGACTCGAGTCGTCGATCATTTTGTCATCATCCAATTGTTTTCGGGTGGGTCGATTCAACGATGTAAACTATTACAACGGGATAAAAAAATCAATTCCAAAAGATCCTCGAATTCCAATTACGAATTCGCTGGGGCTTTTAGGAACCACTTTTCAAATTGCGAATCTTTATACATTTTTCCATTTAATAACTCATAATCCAATCTTGCTAAATAACGTTGAAAATTTGAAAAAGACTTTTCAAGTCAGTAAATACTATTTACTGGATGAAAATGCGAAAATTGATAACCCCGATCCATTCAGTACCATTCTTTTAAATTGGAATTGGTATTTGCTCGATCCTAATTATTGTGAAGAAACATCTACAATAATGAGTCTTGGGCAGTTGATTTGTGAAAATATATGTAGAACAAAAAATGCACCGCGCCTAAAATCAGGTCAAGTTATACTTGTTCAAGTTGACTCTGTAGTAATACGATCAGCTAAGCCTTATTTGGCCACTCTGGGAGCAACTGTTCATGGCCATTATGGGCAAATCCTGCACGAAGGTGATACTTTCATTACATTTATATATGAAAAATCAAGATCTGGTGATATAACCCAAGGGCTTCCAAAAGTAGAACAGGTGTTAGAAGTGCGTTCGATTGATTCAATATCGATGAATCTAGAAAAGAGGGTTGAGCGTTGGAATGAACGTATACCAAGAATTCTTGGAATGCCATGGGCATTCTTGATTGGTGCTGAGCTAACTATAGTCCAAAGCCGTATCTCTTTGGTTAATAAGATCCAAAAGGTTTATCGATCCCAGGGGGTACAGATTCATAATAGGCATATAGAAATTATTGTACGTCAAATAACATCAAAAGTCTTGATTTCAGAAGATGGAATGTCTAATGTTTTTTCGCCCGGAGAACTAGTTGGATTGTTGCGAGCGGAACGAGTGGGGCGCGCATTGGAAGAAGCAGTTTGTTACCGAGCCACCTTATTGGGAATAACTCGAGCAGCTCTCAATACTCAAAGTTTCATATCTGAAGCGAGTTTTCAAGAAACGGCTCGGGTTTTAGCAAAAGCAGCTCTCCGGGGTCGAGTCGATTGGTTAAAAGGATTGAAAGAGAACGTTGTTTTTGGGGGTATGATACCCGCCGGGACCGGATTGAAGGGATTAGTGCCCCCGTCAAAACAACAAAAAAAGAGCCCTTTGGAAACAAAAGAAAACAATCTATTCGAGGGGGAAATGGGAGATATTTTGTTTCACTACCGAAAGTGGGTTGATTCTTTTCTTTCAAAGAATTTGGATGATACATCAGAACTTTATGGGATTTAATGATTCCTAAAGGCGGATTCATCTTTTTTTTTTTACTTTACTATCGGTATTTGGGACAGTCATTTAGGTTGGTAATAAAAAATAAGGAATAGAAAAGACTAATGGCTTATTCATATATCTATGCCAATCTACGATAGACGTGAAGGTTCCATCGGAACAATTCTTTATTTCCGTTCAGGGTTCCCCGTCGCCTTTTTGGAAAAAGCGGGGGGGTGTGGGGAGAAATGACCAGAAGATATTGGAACATCAACTTGGAAGAGATGCTGGGGGCAGGGGTTCATTTGGGCCATGAGCCTAGGAAATGGAATCCTAAAATGGCACCTTATATCTCGGCAAAGCGTAAAGGTATTCATATTACAAATCTTACTAGAACTGCTCGTTTTTTATCTGAAGCCTGTGATTTGGTTTTTGGTGCAGCAAGTAGGGGAAAACAATTCTTAATTGTTGGGACCAAAAAAAAAGCAGCTGATTTAGTAGCATGGGCTGCAATAAGGGCCCGGTGTCATTGTGTTACTAAAAAATGGCTCGGCGGTATGTTAACGAATTGGTCCACTACAGAAACGAGACTTCATAAGTTCAGGGACTTGAGAATGAAACAAAAAACGGGAAGACTCAACCGTCTTCCTAAAAGAGATGCGGCTATGTTGAAAAGACAACTATTTCGCTTACAAACCTATCTGGGCGGGATTAAATATATGACAGGATTACCCGATATTGTGATCATCGTCGATCAGCATGAAGAATATACCGCCCTGCGGGAGTGTATCACTTTAGGAATTCCAACAATTTGTTTAATCGATACAAATTGCGATCCCGATCTTGCAGATATTTCAATTCCGGCGAATGATGACGCTATATCCTCAATCCGATTAATTCTTAATAAATTAGTATTTGCGATTTGTGAGGGTCGTTCTAGTTCTAGCTATAGAAGAAATCCTTGATTAATAATAAGATAAAATCAATAAGTTTTACTTCGAAAATACAATAGATTTATAGAATCGATTATTTTTTATGAATTTCTAAAAATAGATAAAAAAACTGGGAATACTATGGAATTAGTTAGTATTCAAACTATCAGTTGGTATTCGAAATACCCCATTCCAGTAGATAAAGAGATGGTTGAATCAAAATAATTTTGTTTAAAGTTCGATTTTTTCAGAGGGCAATATGGATGTGCTATCATGTTCCATCAACACACTAAAAGGCTTATACGAGATATCCGGTGTGGAAGTAGGTCAACATTTCTATTGGAAAATAGGGGATTTCCAAGTCCACGGACAAGTACTTATTACCTCTTGGGTTGTAATTGCTATCTTATTAGGTTCAGCTACTATAGCTGTTCGGAACCCACAAACCATTCCGACTGGGGGTCAGAATTTCTTCGAATATGTTCTTGAGTTCATTCGAGATGTGAGTAAAACTCAAATTGGAGAAGAATACGGCCCTTGGGTTCCTTTTATTGGAACCTTGTTTCTATTTATTTTTGTTTCGAATTGGTCAGGAGCTCTTTTACCTTGGAAAATCATAGAATTACCTCATGGAGAGTTGGCCGCACCTACGAATGATATAAATACTACAGTTGCTTTGGCTTTACTCACGTCAGCGGCCTATTTCTATGCAGGTCTTTCCAAAAGGGGATTCAGTTATTTCGGGAAATATATTCAACCAACCCCAATCCTTTTACCCATTAACATCTTAGAAGATTTCACAAAACCCCTATCACTCAGTTTTCGACTTTTCGGGAATATCTTAGCGGATGAATTAGTCGTTGTTGTTCTTGTTTCTTTAGTACCTTTAGTGGTTCCTATCCCTGTCATGTTCCTTGGATTATTTACAAGTGGTATTCAAGCTCTTATTTTTGCAACTTTAGCCGCCGCTTATATAGGCGAATCCATGGAGGGCCATCATTGAAATAGTCTTTTTTTTTTTTTTAGCTTATTTCAAAGCAATGTATGTGCGGTTCAAGATGATTGACTTAAGGAATAGAAATAGATCAAATTAAGAACAAAAAAATCAAAAATTTGATATTAATTAGAGAGTTCAAAAAGGGGGAAAGAGATCTAACAGATATTTTTCCCAAAACTCTCCTTTCCTCGACGAATATTCACCTTCTATTCTATTGGTCAGCCAACCTTCTTATTCAAATCAAATAAGAATTTTGAATAGAAGATATTACCCTTTATGCCGTGTGATAAAATTTAATTAACTAAAAAACAGGACATACGAGTCGACTTTGATTCTACTTTACAGTAGATTTTCACAATTGACCAAAAGAATTACTAAATAATAAACCAAATTGCATGAACTTAGATCAAGGAAATAATGAGATTTCTACGGAATAATTCGCGCGAATCTTTTCGAAACGAATGGTTTACATTAGATAAGAAAGACATGTATATGTGATAGTAGATATTGACTAGTTATCTAGAAATTAAAGATTGACCTACTACTTGTCTACTTGTGGGTTCCGGTCGAAGTATCCTTTCATACTGTTGTAGCTGTGAATTGGCTGAATAAACAGATAAAATAAAGATAAAGAAATTGAAAAAAGGAAATAATAGTTCGGAACCAAGAAAGGGAAGAACGAAAGTTGTATGGATTTCCCAAAACTCTGTGGATAGAAACAAAAAAAGAGAAATTGAAGGAGTTTTGACAATTCAATAATAGAATAGTATTACTTAAATTCGAAGTTCGTAGTTACTTCGACTGGATGAATCCTATCAATGGAATAATTAAGTCATAATTCATTGATTGATTGTATCATTAACCATTTCTTTTTGTTGGTATGAGGAACTTATCATGAATCCACTGATTTCTGCCGCTTCCGTTATTGCTGCTGGATTGGCCGTAGGGCTTGCTTCTATTGGACCTGGCGTTGGTCAAGGGACTGCTGCAGGTCAAGCTGTAGAGGGTATCGCGAGACAGCCTGAGGCAGAGGGAAAAATACGAGGTACTCTATTGCTTAGTCTAGCTTTTATGGAAGCTTTAACCATTTATGGATTGGTTGTAGCATTAGCACTTTTATTTGCGAATCCTTTTGTTTAATTTTACAAATAAAAAAATACCTATTTTATTGCCCTGGACCTGTCCTTTGCTTTTCAAATTAGATCCAAATTTCACTCATACAATTCCTTATTCGTTGATAAAATAACCTACGGGAAGGGTTGATTTGCAGATGAGGAATTAGCAGACCTACTCACTTTCATCCTTCCCGTCCGTAGTCCAAAGGAAATTCCTTTTCTCAGGTCTTGCAACAATCAAGGGATAGTTCATACTTTATAACTCTAGTATTTTTTGACTCGATTTCAAAAAAAAGAAAAGAATAAATAAAACAGAGGCGCAAGGTGATCAAAAAATAAC